CCAAAAAAAGAAATGTTTTTTTTTAGAAAAGGAATTAAGGAAAACGGGATTAAGATTCAAAATACAAGTACAATAAATAAGAAGGCAAAAGTAAATTTTTTTCATAGATTTGGATTTGGTATCGTTTTGGCGGCATGGCCGAGCGGTAAGGCGGGGGACTGCAAATCCTTTTTCCCCAGTTCAAATCCGGGTGTCGCCTAATCACCAAAAGAATCGACATACCTTCTTCTGTTTTGCTGATATAATTTGGAAAATTTTTTTCAGCGGAAGCAAACGGAGGAAACTGATATGATAAATCGTTATAGTCCTTCCATTAACAATGGAGTGTCTACGGGCCGGGTTTTGAATTAGATTGGATAGCAGGACGGAAATAGAATTCCATTTTTAGTTGCGGAAAGGCCAGAAGATACTTTAAGTATACATATTCATCAAAGTCTTTGAGTACTCCGGCATTCAATCAATATTAATTCGATTGAATGGGTAATTGGCTTTTACTTAGATACTTTTATTCTTTTTTCGTTAACCTCTAGTCAAGAACAGAACATAATAAGACGTCCTCCGATTGTTTTCATAGAGACAATTAAGGAGACGGTAAGGATTAGATCAAAACAAAATGGGAAAGAAATAGGGTATGGGCTAGGTAGTGATCTACTTTTCTTCTATAAGTTTTTACTTAACTTAATGAAGGGCAACAAAAGAAAGAATAGATTTTTATTATTTCTACATATTAGTATCATTTCTTTGATACTTCCAAGGGGGTCTCCGCATATTTTGCTTGTGCTTAACCTTTTCTGATTATACTAGAAATCTTATAAGACCCTCTTAGAAGTTATAATTGGATTTATTGGATTGTTTCATCAACGATGTTAGGTCAGAATTACTTTTTGACTCTGCGTCAGTGATTCCACTATTATTTATTAGTGAACAATAATTCAAGAATTCCTTCATAGAGATAGGGGACATAATTCACATGGATATAGTAAATCTCGCTTGGGCTGCTTTAATGGTAGTCTTTACATTTTCCCTTTCACTCGTAGTATGGGGAAGAAGTGGACTCTAGAAATACTACTAATTGAGTTTAGTAATTAAACTGTATCAATTTTTTTTTATAAATCTTTCAGTTCCGAAGAGCTTTTTTTAGTTGAAATTTCACTATTTCAACACTATTTCAATTTAAAATTCCATTTTTAAATTGAAATAGAAATAAAAAATATCTGCATTTCAAAATTTTCTTGGGTTTTAGTGTAGTGTAGTAATGTAGTTTATGAATAATATATATGAAGAATACTCTTTCAATCAAACAAATATTTAAATTATTTCCGTGTTCGTATTTCGAAAGTAAAAAGAATACAAAGTAAAAGAAATACAAATGGTAGTAAATTTATTCCAACTGAATTCTTGATCAATTTTCTATTTCGATGAACCGACTCTTACCAAAATTAGATATGGACCGTGAGGAAGAGCTGAACTTTTTTTATTTTACTTTTTTGTTTCCCCTTTTATTATTCAAAGATAAAATAGTTCTGTTATTACATTACGTAGATACACATTTTCGATCGGAAACAACACAGACATAGTAGTTGTCTAACGAGATACTACAGAGACTCAAATATTGTCTTGGGCGAGTCACATATTGCGCACTTCCTGTTTGTTTTAATATTTGGGAAATTTTATTTATGTTGTGTTTGTTTTATTGAACTCACTGTTCAAACGTTAAAAATTGACGAGGTTTACTAACCCTTTCCCCCCTTTTTTCGAAATCCGAAGAAGTTTCCATGGATCATCTGTCAACTGATCGATCAATGACTTCTTCGTCGGAATGCTAATAAAAAGATTACTTTATTTTCTTTTATTATACCCATCGAAGAGGCCTCTTTTGATCGGGATTCATATTGAAAATAATCAGCAATCCGGGAATTAGAATTGTACGAGTTGCTTTTCGATCATTTCTAATCGATTGAAATCAACACAAATTAAATACAACACAGATGTATAAAGCAAAGAAATAGGGGCACTATCATACATTATATATATAATATGTAATTGATATCCATATATATACACCGATATATAGGAATATGACGATACTATTGTAGATTGATCTTTATTAAATTAACTTGGATTACAATACACCTTTATACACTACAATAACAATAGTAGTTATAGTATGGTAGAAAGAAATATCTGAATCTTTCTACCATACTATCGTATCTCATAGAATAGGGCTAATTATAATCTGCCCATTTCATTTAAGACGCGAAATTTGAATCCCTTTCTTCTCTTCAATTATTGATAAGAACTAAAAAGTCAAGTCTAATTCAAATTAATCACCTTGGCTGACTGTTTTTACGTATATTATAAGTAAAAAAGCGGTAGGAACTAGAATAAACAGTGCAGTAGCAATAAATGCGAGAATATTTACTTCCATAATCTCATTGTTTCATTTTTCTTTAATTCGCAATAACTCGGGAGTTAATCCCATAGAGATAAGAAACCTTTCGCTTGTAAATTCAATGGGATGAATTACATCTCGATGATATCGAATCGGATCAATATCATGAATAACAATATCTGCACTATCAAATCAACTCATCGTCAAGAATTGAATAGTATAACATAGGAAGATCTTTTATCCATACCGAACTCAAAATTTTATTCCTGATCCAACCAAGACTTCCTTTATTTTTTTTATTTATCATTCTTTTCCATTCTTTCTTTTCTATAACCAATCGCCCTCTTTGTACAACCATCTGATGAAGTATCATCGAACCCTTACCATTGATTCTAAACAAATCCCAACAAACAATAGAAACTAAATAAAGAGTTAAGTTCTAAACTCCCTTTTTTACTGATCTAATCTTCTTGGAAAACAAAAGAAGGATGATAAAGACGAGTACAAGTTTCGTTATAAAAAAATCGAACATTCCATCAAATGCACTATTTTTTTATCTAATAATTTGAAAAGTTTTTTCTTTCAAGGAAACCCCTTAATAAAAAAATGGCATCCCCTCCCTAATAAAAATAAAAAAGGGATCCCTGAAAATATTCAAAATATTCTATATACAATAACTATGTTAAAGTTATTTTTTATCGTACAAATTCCATTTATATATGTACTTCCGGGAAACGTACAGTACTCTACTCTATTCGACAGATCGGGAGTAATCGAAAAAGCCATACCCAGTACAGTATGGTATGGTATCTCTTGGAATCCTGAATCTGATGCTACCAATAATTGTACAAATCCACATATGTCTATCTCCCATCAATCGAATCAGTACTAGTCAAAGAAATGGAAATTCTCCCATTGATGATAAATGTGAAAAAAAGAAAAAAAGAATAGAGATTGCCCTTGGGAATGAAATTCTACTTAACTTTCCCCAAAAATATTTCTCAAAAAATAGAGAGCGGAATTTTTATATTTTTTTATTGGATCCGTCGGGACTGACGGGGCTCGAACCCGCAGCTTCCGCCTTGACAGGGCGGTGCTCTGACCAATTGAACTACAATCCCAAGTAAATACCATAATAAAATAAAGTATTATGTATACATATTTTTATGATTTTATTCTAACCCTTTCCATTTTGAATTTAGATTCAAATTGGCGTGTTGTAACAGAGCCGTGAGTGATATATGGATACCCATATGGGTATGTAGTGAGAACAACCTGGATTACTAGTAATCCTTTTGTTATTGCCAAATAAATTGGATAATTACTTTTTCAATGAAAAAGGTTTTTTTATTTCCCCTTTTCTTTAGATTTTACTTTATACTTCTTTATACTTACAGATCCTTATATGAATCTAAATTATTATAAAGATCCTAATTTGTTGGAAAAATAAAATAAGAGTAAATAAATAGTGGTATAGATATACCAGAAAAGAGATTTTATCTTCCGTATTGGGGGATCGGGCATTTCTGGAGAGCACCAAATGGGTTATATGATACCATTTCCTGGTAGATCGGCGAATTTTTGGGCCGAGCTGGATTTGAACCAGCGTAGACATATTGCCAACGAATTTACAGTCCGTCCCCATTAACCGCTCGGGCATCGACCCCAGAAGAAAAAATTCCAGGCTTATTGATAATCCATGATCAACTTCCTTTCGTAGTACCCTACCCCCAGGGGAAGTCGAATCCCCGCTGCCTCCTTGAAAGAGAGATGTCCTGAACCACTAGACGATGGGGGCATACCAGACTTGCACGACCACCATCATACTATGCTCATAGTATGAATAGTTTTTTTAAATTGTCAATATAATGGAATGGTATGACTCGATACGGAGGATCTTTCCATCTTTCACGATTCTATAGCATTCTTTTCCACCAATAATCTAGTTCAGAGGCTACGCCAAATTTCTTTATCAATCATTCAATGAAATATGTTGGATCTATGTTAAACTAGTGGGTATATGTATCAATCAAATCCATTTCGTTATGATGTCAATTAGGATTGGAAAGAATTAATTGTATTGCTATTTATCAAATCCAATATCAATAAACCTTTTTTTTTACCTATATTCACTAGTATATCCTCCCCTATAATTTACTGGATAAGTATAATTTCTACTTTCTGAACGAACCGCTATGCATATAAGATATATCTATGTATTATATGTACATATATTATAATAAGTATATATACTAAACTCATAGTGGCTAGTGACTTTATTCAGGAATTGAATCAAACAAGCCCTTTTAACTCAGTGGTAGAGTAACGCCATGGTAAGGCGTAAGTCATCGGTTCAAATCCGATAAGGGGCTTTGATTTTTTCATAAATCAAAAAACTCCGGCGGTAGTATTCCTATTTGAAGTACGAATAAAATTCTTGTTGATATTTGTAATAAAAAAGTAACAAATTGTATTTTTTTATATCATTATATAAATTATAACATACTAATAACATACTAATGAATTAGAGTCTAGGTATAGTTATAAATTTGCTAATCTTATTATAATGAATTATAAATTATAATAAATAAGGATAAGTCGTCTCCTT